CGCCTGGGAGCTTTACCGGGACTAACTAATAAAAGGCCTAGAGCCGGAAGTGATCTTAGAAACCAAGCACGTTCCGGTAAAAAATCTCAATATCGTATTCGTCTAGAAGAAAAACAAAAGTTGCGTTTTCATTATGGTCTTACAGAACGACAATTACTTAAATACGTTCGTATCGCCGGTAAAGCCAAGGGGTCAACAGGTCAGGTTTTACTCCAATTACTTGAAATGCGCTTGGATAACATCCTTTTTCGATTGGGTATGGCTCCGACTATTCCTGGAGCCCGTCAATTAGTTAACCATAGACATATTTTAGTCAATGGTCGTATAGTAGATATACCAAGTTATCGCTGCAAACCCCGAGATATTATTACGGCGAGGGATGAACAAAACTCTAGAGCTCTGATTCAAAATTCTTTCGATTCATCCTCTCAGGACGAAATGCCAAAACATTTGACTCTTCAACCATTCCAATATAAAGGATTAGTCAATCAAATAATAGATAGTAAATGGGTCGGTTTGAAAATAAATGAATTGCTAGTCGTAGAATATTATTCGCGCCAGACCTGAACCTAACGAAAATAAAAAAAATCACAAGGGTTCGGACAATTTTGATCCCTTTCGTCGAAGTAAATTAATCTAAGGTTAAGATAAATAAGGGTTTGATCCGGATTTTTCTCCCATTTAGGTATCATATAACGAGAGATAGGTTTTAATTCCTTGTCTACTCTTTTCCTTTCAGTATTTTCCATGCCACAGCAATTAGGAATAAAAATTATATATCAAAGAAAGGTCTAACTGTTGTGGTTGTGTTGGAATATAATTTTATATAGTGCTAGTTTACTCTTTTGGTTAGTAAGATCCGTGAATTAGATGAAGGTACGGAAAGAGAGGGATTCGAACCCTCGGTAAACAAAAGCCTACATAGCAGTTCCAATGCTACGCCTTCAACCACTCGGCCATCTCTCCTACATAATGATTATGACCCAAAAACCGAGTGAATAGCGAGCCGGTACTAGTAGATTTTTGGATAGGAACGACCAATCAATTATAATTCTAACTAGAAAAATAGATAAATTTTCATCAAAGTCAAAGAAATTTCTTTCTTTTGAGGTTATGCGGATAAATAGAAAATAAAAAAACTGTTAGAAAGATTCTATTCATGTTTGCAAAACCAAACCAGCCTCCGCCTCTTTTTCTGTTATTTTATAACGGTACCGGAGGCAATCACTAAATTATAACGAATCAGCTGATTCATAGGTCTATTTTTGCACTTCGGTTAATGGATCTCTTTAGATCACGATTCTATTTAGACTATTATTCCATATCTTAAGAATTCTCAAATTCCGTTCCAGTCCAGTTTTATAGTTCTCTCTCAACAACAAACCCTACCCTGCAGATCTATTACAAATATTCAAAAAATATATATATATTATATATATAGTTGATTGTATAGTGTATACCTCCTATGCATACAAAATAAAACAGGCGGGTTTTTTCATCGTAGAATGGTTATTCGATCCTTTTTTTCTTCTTTGGATTGGATGAGAATTCAATAAAAAATTTTTCGTTATTATAATCTGTAACTTAAATGAAATTGAATACTTTCTTTTTAAATGAAATTGAATACTTTCTTTTGTTGGTATACTACTCCATTTACATTAGGATGAAATCGAAGCGTACTCCAATATTTATTTCTTTGTTTTTTGATTCCTGTCAAAAAAGAACAATTTGAATAAATATAAATACAGGTCCCATATCTTTTTTCTTAATGAATATTTTTTTATGTTATTTCGTACTGTACAATTCTTTTCTTTGTGGGATCGGTTTACCACGAGAGGTGATGAGAATTATTATAGAGTGGATTGCTACCTATGCCTAGATCGCGGATAAATGGAAATTTTATTGATAAGACTTTTTCAATTATAGCCAATATCTTATTACGAATAATTCCGACAACTTCAGGAGAAAAAGAGGCATTTACCTATTACAGAGATGGTGCGATTTGATTCTTTTTTTTATTGCTCTCAATCTTACGAGAAAGACACATGATTTGGGATCGGGATATAAATAAAAACTTCGAGAAAAAAAATATACGCTTGTTGGAGGTAAAGTTTGGAAATAGAACAATTCCTTCTGTCGTGTATCCTCCATTAATGTAACCTCGGATGCTATGGTTTAATTGTCGACTCTAGTATTGAGCGAAAGGCTACACCTATAGGTTCTGTATTTACAGGTCAATCCTACTACACCAGTACCAATAGGCCACATAGGGGAAGAAGCACTACACCTAGGAATCAACAACACGAAAACTTTGTTATAAATTATCCCGATCCTGATAAGGATCGGAACTAACAAGAGTGGTCGGGACAACAAACATCCATCTCGTTTGTATTTTGGATACCTGTATAACCATCGAAGGCTGTTGAAGTGACTAATTCCTGGAAATTATAAGGCGTTTAGAACAAATAAATTGTTGGAGTTATAATTTCTATAAAGTATC